AGATCAAGATATTGGGATTGGGCTTGTCAATCGATTCATAACCTCTCGAGTACAACCAATATATATTAGAACTCCCTTTACGTGCAGGAGTACATCTTGGATCTGTCAATTATGTTATGGCCGGAGTCCCGCTCATGGCGACCTGGCCGAATTGGGAGAAGCTGTAGGTATTATTGCGGGACAATCAATTGGAGAACCCGGGACTCAACTAACATTAAGAACTTTTCATACCGGCGGAGTATTCACGGGCGGTACTGCCAAACATGTACGAGCTCCTTCTAATGGAAAAATAAAATTCAATGAGGATTTGGTTCATCCCACACGTACTCTTCATGGGCATCCTGCTTTTTTATGTTCCATGGATTTGTATGTAATTGTTGAGAGTCGGGATATTATGCATAATGTGAATATTCCACCAAAGAGTTTTATTTTAGTCCAAAATGATCAATATGTAGAATCAGAACAAGTGATTGCTGAGATTTGTGCCGAAACATCCACTTTTCATTTTACAGAGAGGGTACAAAAACATATTTATTCTGAATCAGAGGGAGAAATGCACTGGAGTACCGATGTCTACCATGCACCCGAATATACATATGGTAACGTTCATCTATTACCAAAAACAAGTCATTTATGGATATTAGCAGGAGGTCCGCGCAGATCTAGTATAGTTTCTTTTTCGCTCCACAAGGATCAAGATCAAATAAATGTTCATTCTTTTTCTGTCGAAGACAGATATACCTCTGAATTTCCAATGACTAATGATCGAGTAAGACATAAATTGTTGGATACTTCTAGTAAAAAAGATGGGGAAATTCTTGACTATTCAATATATGATCAAATTAGATCCAATGGTCATTGGAATTTCATATATCCTTCTATTCTCCAAGAGAATTCTTATTTCTTGGCGAAAAGGCGAAGAAATAGATTCATCATCCCATTACAATATGATCAAGAACGAGAAAAAGAACTAATACCCTGTTTTGGTATTTCGATTGAAATACCCATAAATGGTGTTTTATGTAAAAATAGTATTTTTGCTTTTTTTGATGATCCACGATACATAAGAAGCAGTTCCGGAATTACTAAATATGGTACCGCAGAGGTAGATTCAATCATAAAAAAAGAGGATTTGATTGAGTATCAAGGAGGAAAAGAATTTAGTCCGAAATACCAAATGAAAGTAGATCGGGTTTTTTTAATTCCCGAAGAAGTACATATTTTACCCGGATCCTCGTCCATAATGGTCCGGAACAGTAGTATCATTAGAATAGATACACGACTTGCTTTAAATACAAGAAGCCGAATAGGTGGATTAGTCCGAGTGGAGAGAAAAAAAAAAAGTATTGAACTAAAAATCTTTTCTGGAGATATTCATTTTCCTGGAGAGACGGATAAGATATCCAGGCACAGTGGTATTTTGATACCACCAGGAACGGGAAAAAAAAATTCTAAGGAATCAAAAAAATTGAAAAATTGGATCTATGTCCAACGGATCACACCTAAAAAAAAAAAGTATTTTGTTTTGGTTCGGCCCGTAGTCACATATGAAATAGCTGATGGGATAAATTTAGCAACACTTTTCCCTCAGGATCTCTTGCAGGAAAAGGATAATGTCCAACTTAGAGTTGTCAATTATATCCTTTATGGATATGGCAAGTCAATTCGAGGAATTTATCACACAAGTATTCAATTAGTTCGGACTTGCTTAGTATTGAATTGGAACCAAAAACAAAACGGTTCCATAAAAGAGGTTCATGCTTCCCTTGTTGAGGTAAGGGCGACTGATCTAATTCGCGATTTCATAAGAATGGAGTTAGTCAAGTCCACTATTTCGTATAGTGGAAAAAGGTATGATACGGTGGGTTCGGGATTGATTTCCGATAAGGGATTAGATCGCACCAATCTCAACCCCTTCCATTCCAAGTCGAAGATTCAACCAATTTCCAAATATCAAGGAACTATTGGTATTGGTACATTGTTGAGTCGAAATAAGGAATCCCGATCTTTTATAATTTTGTCATCATCCAATTGTTTTCGAATTGGTCCATTCAATGGTTCGAAATATAACAATGTGACAAAAGAATTGGATCCCATAATTCCAATTAGACATTTCTTGGGTCCCTTAGGTACTATTGTACCTAAAATAGCAAATTTTTATTCATCTTATCATTTATTAACCCATAATCAGATCTTGTTAAAGAAATATTTTCTACTCGACAGTTTTAAACAGACTTTCCAAGTACTTCAAATATTTAAATACTCTTTAATGGATGAAAGTAGGAGGATTTATAATCCCGATCCATGCAGTAACATCATTTTTAATCCATTTCATTTGAATTGGTGTTTTCTCCATCACAATTCTTGTGAGGAGACATCCACAATAATTAGTCTTGGACAATTTATTTGTGAAAATGTATGTCTATTCAAATACGGACCACACATAAAAAAATCCGGGCAAATTTTAATTGTTAATGTTGACTCCTTAGTTATAAGATCTGCTAAGCCCTATTTGGCTATTCCGGAAGCAACTGTTCATGGCCATTATGGAAAAATCCTTTATGAAGGAGAGACATTAGTTACATTTATATATGAAAAATCGAGATCTGGTGACATAACGCAAGGTCTTCCAAAAGTAGAACAAGTATTAGAAGTGCGTTCGATTGATTCAATATCGATAAACCTCGAAAACAGAGTTGAAAGCTGGAACGAACGTATACCGATAATTCTTGGAATTCCCTGGGGGTTCTTGATTGGAGCTGAGCTAACCATAGCCCAAAGTCATATCTCTTTGGTTAATAAGATTCAAAAGGTTTATCGATCTCAGGGGGTACAGATCCATAATAGACATATAGAAATTATTGTACGTCAAATAACATCAAAAGTGTTGGTTTCAGAAGATGGAATGTCTAATGTTTTTTCACCTGGAGAATTAATAGGATTCTTGCGAGCGGAGCGAGCAGGGCGTGCTTTGGACGAAGCGATCGGTTATCGGGCAATCTTATTGGGAATAACGAGAACATCTCTGAATACTCAAAGTTTCATATCCGAAGCAAGTTTTCAAGAAACCGCTCGAGTTTTAGCAAAAGCTGCTTTACGAGGTCGTATTGATTGGTTGAAAGGCCTGAAAGAAAACGTTGTTCTAGGGGGAATTATTCCTGTCGGTACCGGATTCAAAAAATTACTGCACCATTCAAGGCAAGACAAAAACATTTATTTGGAAATCAAAAGGAAGAATCTATTTGAGTCGGAAATGAGAGATCTTTTATTACACCATAGAGAATTATTTACACCATAGAGAATTATTTTGTTCTTGCGCCCCAAACAATTTCCATGAGACATAAGAACAATCATTTACACGATTTAATGATTCCTAAGACTAAGAAGAGATTCATTCTTTTTACTTTAACTATCCGGAACTGTCTTTCCAATTATTGATTTTATAATAAATAAATAAGTAATTAAAAGAAATGAAAAGAAATTAATGGTTTGGACCGTGTATCAACGGTAAATCCGCGGTAGAAGGTTCCGTCGGAACAATTTTATATTTCAAGGTACCTTTTTTCCTAAAAAAAAAGAGGAAGTGTGGGGAAAAATGACAAGAAGATATTGGAACATCAATTTGGAAGAGATGATGGAAGCAGGAGTTCATTTTGGTCATGGTACTAGGAAATGGAATCCTAGAATGGCCCCTTACATTTCTGCTAAGCGTAAAGGTATTCATATTACAAATCTTACGATAACTGCGCGTTTTTTATCCGAAGCCTGCGATTTATTTTTTGATGCAGCAAGCCGGGGAAAAAACTTTTTAATCGTCGGTACCAAAAATAAAGCAGCGGATTCAGTAGCATCAGCTGCAATAGGGGCTCGGTGTCATTATGTTAATAAAAAATGGCTCGGTGGTATGTTAACGAATTGGTACACTACGGAAACGAGACTTCATAAGTTCAGGGACTTAAGAGCAGAACAAAAGATGGGGCAATTCAACCGTCTCCCCAAAAGAGATGCAGCAATGTTAAAGAGAAAATTATCTACTTTGCAAACATATCTGGGTGGGATCAAATATATGACAGGGTTACCTGATATTGTAATCATCCTTGATCAGCAAGAAGAATACACGGCTCTTCAAGAATGTGTCATTTTGGGGATTCCGACGATTTGTTTAATCGATACAAATTGTGACCCGGATATCGCAGATATTTCGATTCCAGCCAACGATGACTCTATAGCTTCAATCCGATTTATTCTTAACAAATTAGTATTCGCAATTTGCGAGGGTCGTTCTAGCTATATAAGAAATCGTTGATTATGATTAATAATAAGATTCATTAATTATTTTTGAACTCGATAGATTTATTGGATCGGTTACTATTCTTGAATTTTGAAAAGAGAGAAATATAAAAAAAATACTGGGGAGGTTATGTCATGTGATTTCTCGGTATCCTAAATATAGCATTAATAATGAAAGTAGTTGAGTTGATAAAGAGATGGTTGAATCAAAATAATTTATTTTTGAAGTTCGATTTCTGTCAGAGGACAATATGAATGTTATACCATGTTCCGTTAAAACACTCAAGGGGTTATACGATATATCGGGTGTAGAAGTAGGCCAACATTTATATTGGCAAATAGGAGGTTTACAAATCCATGCCCAAGTACTTATCACTTCTTGGGTCGTAATTGCTATCTTATTAGGTTCAGTCATCATAGCTGTTCGGAATCCACAAACCATTCCGACCGACGGTCAGAATTTCTTCGAATATCTCCTTGAATTTATTCGAGACTTGAGCAAAACTCAGATTGGAGAAGAATATGGTCCTTGGGTTCCCTTTATTGGAACTATGTTCCTATTTATTTTTGTTTCTAACTGGTCAGGTGCTCTTTTACCGTGGAAAATAATACAGTTACCTCATGGGGAGTTAGCTGCGCCCACAAATGATATAAATACTACTGTTGCTTTAGCTTTACTCACGTCGGTGGCATATTTTTATGCAGGTCTTACCAAAAAAGGATTGGGTTATTTCGGGAAATACATTCAACCAACTCCAATACTCTTACCAATTAACATCCTGGAAGATTTCACAAAACCTTTATCTCTTAGTTTTCGACTTTTCGGAAATATATTGGCTGATGAATTAGTAGTTGTTGTTCTTGTTTCTTTAGTACCTTCAGTAGTTCCTATACCTGTTATGTTTCTTGGATTATTTACAAGTGGTATTCAAGCTCTTATTTTTGCAACTTTAGCCGCGGCTTATATAGGCGAAGCCATGGAGGGTCATCATTAACTAGCTTTCGAAATAGTCTTTTTTTTTTTAGCTTATCCTAATTCATGCATGGTTGATTCAAAATAATCAATCACTGGGTTGGGAATATAATCCATAATAGATACAAATACATAGGTATATATAACCTAGTGCCTCGGGAGGAAGGGCGGACCCTATTACGGAATACAGAATAAAAAAATGGGTTAGGGGTAGGGGGTCAAACTAGATATATGTAATGTCTATAAGTCCAGCCCCCGCGTATGTTTTGCAGAATGAAATGATTTTAGAGTCTTATTCAATATAAAATGTGGGCGGTTTCCGTTATGGAAGAAACAAATGTATATGTGATATTAGCTATTCGCTAGCTATGCTATATAGTATAGGGGCTGGCTATCCCTATTAATATACATATAATTAATATATAATATGAATATTATATAAATTTATAAATTATATCCATTTTTCTATTTATCTTTTCTATATTTTTTCCAGTATATTGTTTTTTTTCCAGCCCACAGCATTAGATGGATTCCAATATAAGTCCTTCTGTTTCGTCTGTGATTGTGGATTGAATGAAAAAAATAAGTAATAATTCATTGGTTGATTATATCATTAACCATTTTTTTTTTACGAGGAACTTACTATGAATCCACTGATTTCTGCCGCTTCCGTTATTGCTGCTGGATTGGCCGTAGGGCTTGCTTCTATTGGACCTGGGGTTGGTCAAGGTACTGCTGCAGGCCAAGCTGTAGAAGGTATTGCGAGACAACCAGAAGCAGAGGGTAAAATACGAGGTACTTTATTGCTTAGTCTAGCTTTTATGGAAGCTTTAACAATTTACGGACTGGTCGTAGCATTAGCGCTTTTATTTGCGAATCCTTTTGTTTAATTTAATCCTAGAAATGTGAAAAAGTACGAAACGTACTCTTTTTCTTATTTTATTAACTCGGACTTGCCGTTTGCTTCTTTGAATTAGATCGAAATTGTACTCCTACAGTTACTTATTTGTTGGGACAATGCCCCGGGAAGCACTGATTTTAGGATGAGGAATTAGCAGATTTGCTCGCTTTCTTCCTTACCATTACCACCCCGAGTTAGTACAATGGAAACCTTTTGAACTTTGAGGCGGCGTTTCATTTCAACAAACGAGATATTTCACAATTGACGCGAGGCCTCGGACCTAACTTAATAAGTATCTCTTCTTAATTTTAATTTGAAACTAAAAGAAATAGAGAAATTTTTCAAATGAAATTAAAATGATAAAAATGAATAAAAAGAAATTGATCAAAAAAGGGCGAGCGAGGTGATACAAAAAGAACTCTGTTTTTGTTAGTCTTATCTATAAGAAAGAGGAGAGCGTATGAAAAATGTAACCGATTTTTGTGTTTCCTTGGGCTATTGGCCATCCGCCGGGAGTTTCGGGTTTAATACTGATATTTTAGCAACAAATCCAATAAATCTAACTGTAGTGCTTGGTGTATTGATTTTTTTTGGAAAGGGAGTGTGTACGAGTTGTGTATTTCAAGAATATAGGTTGGATCCAACCATCCGCACTTTATTTATGTTATTTTATTTCTTGCTAGGATAATAGTAAAAAAGGTGCACGATCTCGACGAATTACTTCTGAATAAATTCAGAAATCATATGTAAGAACCATAGCATTTCGTGACTCATTGGTAAAATCAACTTTGATTCTCTATCAACCAATAATGTGAGACCATTAACATGGTTAAAGCTAAACTGTTTGAAGTCCAGGCACAACATGGTACTCTTTCTACCACATAAAATAATAGTAGGTAATTCATCCGATATAGAACACTCATATCAATAAAATGATTTGAAACTATTTACTAGAGAATGGGGGCCTTGCCTTTTTTTTTTTTATCCAATGCCGAAGCGACGACCTATGTATAAAAAAGGGAATTTTTTGGATTTTTAGACTTGAAAAAAAAAAGTGGAAATATAAAATATATATATAAGAATTTGAAATAGAAATGAAATCAAAAACAAATAAAGAAACAACTTTGCTGACAATTAGGGATAGATTTTTTGTCTGGTCGGAAGAGTCCTCTTAATATTCTGGTCTTATACTTATATAATATAATATTATAATATAAGTTTCGATATCTTTGAATAGGAACAGAAAAGAGAGGGTAGGTTCATTACATTAAAAGATATGGGAATGCCCATAAACTAAATAATTGAGCGTGAGAGCCAAATGAATCGAAAGATTCAT